AAAACAACATAAAAAACTCTGGACAATTTCGAAATCAGACCAAGCGTCTTAATACATATGCCAAAAAATTCATTATTGGACCACCATTGATTACAAGATTTAGCTTTTATGAATCGCTATTGGTTTGATACGAATAATGGCAGTCGTTTCAGTATGTTAAGGATACAGATGTATCCACAATTCATTTAGAGTTACTTAATAGCCTATTTCTTATACTATATCTCTATCCTCTGAAATTCTCGAGCCGAAAGATGGATGCATATGCTGTGTTTCATTTTGCTAAATGATATCAATTAAACGGTGTATCAATTCTATAAATTGCATATAGCAATAAATAAATCAGCAAAATTCTTTTATTTTAGATAGAAGAAATGTTTCTTCTATCTAAAATAAAAGAATGTACCCTTATATCCAAATCCAATTTGCATCGAGAAAATAAATCCAAATTCCAGATTCCAGCAGTAGATGAATAATTGCAAATTTTTGTGTGTACAAGATTTGAATAACTTCAAAATAACTGACATAATTTTTGATTTTTCCTGATCAGAAAAATACATGAAAAAGAAAGGAGGTAGAAAAATTTTTGGATTTATGGTTAAAGAAGAAAAACAAGAAAACAGGGGTTCTGTTGAATTTCAAGTATTCAGTTTCACCAATAAGATACGGAAACTTGCTTCACATTTGGAATTACACAAAAAAGATTTTTCATCGGAAAGAGGTCTACGAAGACTTTTGGGAAAACGTCAACGTTTGCTGGCTTATTTGGCAAAGAAAAATAAAGTACGTTATAAGAAATTAATCAGTCGGTTGGATATTCGGGAGAAGTAATTTAATCGTTGGATTTTTTTTATTTTATTAGTAGTCTTATAGTAGTCTTAGATTTTGCATTTTGATGAGCCTCGTTTTGAGGAATTCATGGAATAATGAATTAAGGAAAAAAGAATAAAAACAAGGATACATAAGATAAAAAAAAGAATAAATAAGATGATATTCGACCTCCCCCTACATATTTTATTTCTTCTCCTATACAAAAACCAACAAGACCTACTCCATTGATAATTCCATCAATGACGCCTTTATCGAAAAAAAGCGTTAGTTCGGCTAATCCTCTTATACCCAAGATAAAGACCTTAGTATAGAAAACATCTATATAACCACGATTATATGACCAACTGTATATCTTTTTTTTTACTTGATCCAAAAAGAGGTTTTTGGGATTCCCTTTTACAAGGGAATTTTTAAAATTCAAATTCTGAAAAGAAGAATAAGAAGATCCATAGAAAATATATGCTATGAATAGACCAAAAATAGCTAAACTTACAGAAGAAATTGCATTAGTGAGAAATTCATATGAATTTATAGAAGAATTAGAACTTTCTTCTAAAAAGTTTCTTGAAGGAGTTAGCCACTTTGATAATATGTCTAATTCTGATATTCCATTATTAATTACTCCATTATCAAAATGGATTCCTATGAATCCAATGAACAAAGTAAAAATAAGTAATATAAGAAGAGGAAATAGCATAGTATTTCCCGTTTCATGAGGATAGACTAAAATGTTTTTAGCCCCAAAAGGAGTCCTAAAGGATCCTATCCTATTTCTCGCATTACTGGGAATTTTGGATATATTTTGCGAAAAAAAAGAAACTCCACTCTTCATTGTTGATAAAACAAAATCCCTATTAACCTCTTTGGATATGCTTTTTCCCCATAAGGATATTGAATACAACGAGCCCTCTTTAGTACTACTGTAATTTTGAAAATGAACACGCAAATACCCATCAAAAGTAAGTAAATATATCCGAAACATATAAAATGCAGTTAATCCCGCAGTAAAAGAGGCTATTATTCCAAAAAAAGGTGAATACAACCAACTATTACTAAGGATTTCATCTTTGGACCAGAAGCAAGCAAGAGGTGGAATACCACAAAGAGAAAGTGTACCCAATAAAAAAGTAGTTCGTGTAATTGGAACGTATTTTCTTAAACCACCCATAAGAACCATATTCTGACTTTTATCTGGTGAATATCCAACAAGAGGCTCCATTGAATGAATAACGGATCCGGATCCCAAGAACAATAAAGCTTTCGAATAAGCATGAGTAATCAAATGGAATAAAGCAGCTTGATAAGAACCTATACCTAGAGCTAACATCATATAACCCAATTGAGACATTGTAGAATAGGCTAAGCTTCTTTTAATATCTCTCTGAGCAAGAGCTAAAGTAGCTCCTAAGAAGAGTGTTATTGCACCTATTAAAGAAATGAAACTCATTATCAAAGGCAGGGATATGAAAAGAGGAAGAAGTCGAGCTATAAGAAAAATCCCCGCAGCAACCATAGTTGCTGCGTGTATAAGAGCCGAAATAGGAGTGGGCCCTTCCATAGCATCGGGTAACCATATGTGAAGAGGGAATTGTGCGGATTTTGCAACTGCACCAAGAAATAAAAAAAAAGCACACAAAGTAGTAAGTAAAGAATTCATCCCATTATTAGGAATCCAGTTATTGGCTATTTTGAACAAATCCCGAAATTCTAAACTGCCTGTTATCCAAAAAAATCCTAAAATTCCTAATAACAGACCAAAATCCCCTACACGATTAGTTACAAAAGCTTTTTGACAAGCACTCGCTGCAATTGGCCGTGTAAACCAAAAGCCTATCAATAAATAGGAACACATTCCCACAAGTTCCCAAAAAAAATAAATTTGTACCAAATTGGAACTAGTAACCAACCCTAACATAGAAGTATTAAAAAAACTTATATAAACAAAAAATCTCAAATATTCTTCATCGTGAGACATATAATCGTCACTATAAATAAGAACCAAGATTCCTACAGTAGTAATTAGTATTAACATAATAGAAGTAAGGGGATCAATGAAGTATCCAAATTCTAAAGAAAAATCATTATTGATGGTCCAAGACCATAGATATTGATAGATAGAACTTCCATTTATTTGTTGAATAGCTAGATGAACTGAGAATACCAGAGCTATACTTAAGAGTAAAACACTAGGAAAAGCCCATATGCGACGAAGATTTTTTGTTACTGTCGGAATAAGAAAAAGTCCAAACCCCATTGACATAATAACAGGAAGTGGAAGAAGAGGAATTACCCAGGCATATTGATATGTATGTTCCATAAGAAAAAAATATGTATAGCAATTTTTAGTTGAAATTGAAAGTTCAATTTGTCTATAAAATAAAATAATTGTTTCCGATTCACCAAACCTATTCTTATCTTTTTCTAAAGGAATTAAAAAAACAAAATAAGAATAAGAAAAAATACTGGAATTCTGAATTTTTCCAAATTTGTCTCATTGAAATATTCAAAAATGCAGAATGGGTTTAATTACTTAAATTCAAAAAGTTAATCAAAGAATTTCGTTATCTAGTTATTAGCTAAAAAAAGCTATTTATTAAAATAAAAAAAGATTGAATCATATCACTTTCTATTCATTTTTGTATTTCTTTCTGGTAAAATGAAATAGCTCTTTTGTTTCCTAACTGATTGATAGAATTCCAAAGAAAACCTCTATTTTTAGGAAATTCTCGAATATTTCTTACTTCATATAAAACGGAAATCCTAATGACTAGAATTATCTAAGTTATAGAATGTCTTGTTTAAGAGATTAAGTTTTTTTTTACTTTGATTGGAATTCAATGATGGAATACTGTTCTGAACTTAATTAACTATTTGATTGAATTTTACCTTCTTTTTATTTCCCCTTCTTATATGAGAGCTTATTCCCCATACCATATATTTATATATGGAGTATATTTGATATATAAATTGATTTAAATAGAAAACCTTTGTATATAATATATTTTTGTCTATATTCTATATTATTAAAACAAAATCGAAAAAAATATATATATAATACGGTAAAAAACTCTTGTCTTATTCACTTTAGACAAAATCAAAATAAACTAAAAAAAATTATAATTTTAGTATAAATACTAAGAAAAAACAGAAAGAAGGATTAATTTGCGACAATAGATGTCTTTCACATACAACTAGAAAAAAAAAGAATCTCCTTTTTGAATGGCAGTTCCAAAAAAACGTACTTCGATGGCAAAAAAACGTATTCGTAAAAATATTTGGAAAAAAAAGACTTATTTTTCCATAGTAAAGTCTTACTCTTTAGCAAAATTAAGATCATTTTCTAGCGGCAACGAGCATCCAAAACCAAAAGGTTTTCTGGGCAACAAACAAACAAATAATCTGGTTTTGGAATAATCTGAATTGACCTATGCCAAACAAATCTGAATTATTTAATATGAATAAATAGCTCGGATTAATTAATGAATGTACTTGATATGTGTATGTGTCGAATTCCTCGGTGCAATCTTTTTAGAACTAATCCCTCTGTTATTGTTCTATAGAACAAAAGTTTTTGGTATATTGTGTCTTCAGTATTCTTTTCCTATCAAAGAACTTTTGATAATAGAATCCTCCTAAAAAAAATAGGAGGATTCTATTATCAAAAGTACAGTATTCTTGCAATAGGACTTACAACCTCTACCTATCTTATCTCTTATCCAAAATTTACAAAGTATTTAATGGGGAAATTCTAATGTTCCTAAATTCTATGGATTCTCCTAATCTCGACGATTTGGGAGAAAATAACTATTATTCTTTTAAGTGAACTTTTCTTTCAAGTTAGCCGCCATGGTGAAATTGGTAGACACGCTGCTCTTAGGAAGCAGTGCTCAAGCATCTCGGTTCGAGTCCGAGTGGCGGCATTCTCGAAAAAGAATACAATAGATTAGAAAATAGATTCAATTCGAAATTTCCAATTTTGTAATGGACCTTCCCCTTATGCTATTCCCAACTTTAGAACATATACTAACTCATATCTCTTTCTCAACTATTTCAATTGTAATTATGATTCATTTGATAACCTTATTAGTTCGTGAACTTAGGGGATTACGTGATTCGTCAGAAAAAGGAATGATAGCTACTTTTTTCTCTATAACAGGATTCTTAGTTTCTCGTTGGGTTTCTTCGGGACATTTTCCGTTAAGTAATTTATATGAGTCATTGATCTTCCTTTCATGGGTTCTTTATATTCTTCATACTATTCCTAAGATACAGAACTCTAAAAATGGTTTAAGCACAATAACTATGCCAAGCACTATTTTCACGCAAGGCTTTGCCACATCAAGTCTTTTAACTGAAATCCATCAATCTACAATACTAGTACCCGCTCTACAATCTCAGTGGTTACTGATGCATGTCAGTATGATGTTACTAAGTTATGCAACTCTTTTGTGCGGATCCTTATTATCCGCCGCTCTTCTAATCATTACATTTCGAAAGAATTTCGATTTCTTTTCTAAAAAGAAAAAAAATGTTTTAAGTAAAACGTTTTTCTTTAGTGAGATTGAATATTTCTATGCAAAAAGAAGTGCTTTAAAAAACACTTTTTTTCCTGCATTTCCAAATTATTACAAATATCAATTAACTGAGCGTTTGGATTCGTGGAGTTATCGTGTCATTAGTCTAGGGTTTACCCTTTTAACCGTGGGCATTCTTTGTGGAGCAGTATGGGCTAATGAGGCATGGGGATCCTATTGGAATTGGGATCCTAAGGAAACTTGGGCTTTTATTACCTGGACCATATTTGCAATTTATTTACATAGTAGAACAAATAAAATTTGGAAGAGTACGAATTCTGCACTTGTAGCTTCGATAGGATTTCTTATAATTTGGATCTGCTATTTTGGTATCAATCTATTAGGAATAGGTTTACATAGTTATGGTTCATTTACATTAGTATCTAAATGATTACATAACATAAAACCCTTTTTTTATGAAGGTTTTTTCCATTTTTGTTTGATTTGAGAACCCCTTGAACGTCTTTTCATTTCAAAGGGTTCTCAAAAATTCGAGATAGATCTAATTAGACTTTTTGGCTTTTTTCTGAATTTTTGGGGTTTTCTACTATAGGAATATAGAGTGGACTAGTTAAAAAAAGAAAATCCTATTTAGGATAATAATTGGATAAGAGAGCCTCCACCCTATCAACGGATAGCGAGAGAACAAAATCTGGATAAATACCAATTCCTATTACTGGTAAAAGGATACAGATTAAAATAAAGAGTTCTCGTGGTCCAGAATCCAAAAAATTTGCGTTTGGAATAGAAAATAGCTTGTATCCATAGAACATCTGGCGTAACATAGATAATAAATAAATAGGAGTTAATATCATTCCAATTGCCATTAGAAAAGTAATTAGCATTTTTGGCATTAACATAAATTTAGGACTAGTAATTAGTCCGAAAAATACTACTAATTCCGCAATAAAACCGCTCATCCCTGGCAAGGCAAGAGAAGCCATTGAAAAGCTACTAAACATGGTAAAAATTTTCGGCATTGGGATAGATATTCCCCCCAATTCTTCGAGATAAACAAGACGCATTCTATCACAAGCCGTCCCCGCTAAGAAAAAAAGTGTAGCACCGATAAATCCATGGGATAATATTTGTAAAATAGCTCCATTTAGTCCAATGTTGGTTATGGAACCAATCCCTATAATTATGAAACCCATGTGGGATACGGAGGAATAGGCTATTCTTTTCTTGAAATTTCTTTGACCAAGAGAAGTTGAAGCTGCATAGATTATTTGCACCGCTCCTATTATTACCAACCAGGGGGAAAATAGATAATGAGCATGAGGTAACAATTCCATATTGATCCGAATCAATCCGTATGCTCCCATCTTTAATAGGATTCCCGCTAAAAGCATACATGTACTATAATGTGCTTCTCCGTGGGTATCCGGTAACCATGTATGTAGAGGTATAAGCGGCAATTTAACAGCAAAAGCAATAAGGAAGCCAAAATAAAGTAGTATTTCCAATGTTGCAGGGTATGATTGGTTAATCAATCTTTCCAAATCTAATTTTGGTTCGTTGTAACCATATAAGCCCATACCCAGAACTCCAATTAAGAAAAAAATGGAACCACCTGCAGTATACAAAATAAACTTGGTAGCTGAATACAGACGCCTCTTTCCCCCCCATATGGATAAAAGTAAGTAAACAGGAATTAATTCTAACTCCCACATGATAAAAAAAAGTAAAAGGTCTCGTGAAGAAAATAATCCTATTTGACCACTATACATTGCTAGCATCAGGAAATAGAATAATCGTGAATTTCGGGTAACTGGCCAAGCTGCTAAAGTTGCTAAAGTAGTGATAAATCCTGTCAATAAAATAGATCCTAATGAAAGTCCATCGATTCCTAATCTCCAGTGGAAATCGAAAACATCTATCCATTTAGAATCCTCCTTTAATTGCATTAAGGGATCTTCCAATTGATAATGATAACAGAATGCATAAATCATTAGAAGGAATTCTAATAAACAAATAGATATAGTATACCACCTAATGATTTTGTTTCCTTTATGAGGTAAAAAGAAAATTAATGAACCCGCAAATATCGGAAAAAGAACAAGTATTGTTAACCAAGGAAAATAACTCATGATAAAGTAATAAAGACAAGATACGTTTTGACCAGAAAAGCCCATGCTCGATTGTTTCGAGCACAGGCTTCTTCGGTAAAGAGGAATCAGACGATTCAAGTGGAGTTTTTTGTAACGTATCAATAAGATAGAGCCATGCTGCGAGTTGTTTCAGGCCCTAAATAAACGCGGACACTTAAAAAATCTGTTGGGCAGGCGGATTCGCATCTCTTACAACCCACACAATCTTCGGTTCTCGGCGCGGAAGCAATTTGCTTGGCTTTACATCCATCCCAAGGTATCATTTCTAACACATCTGTTGGACAAGCTCGTACACATTGAGTGCATCCTATACATGTATCATAAATTTTTACAGAATGTGACATTGGATCTAGAAATTTTTCTTTTCAACATAAAATTTTTCGATCTGGTAAAAAGAAAATTAGTACTATATAAGTTAGATGTATTGTAGACACCAGACGAAACAATGGTTTATACAAACTTTAACAAAGAATTCTTAATCTGTTTGTGAGAAAGCATGAAAAGAGCCAAGAGATTTGAATTTAAGGCTTCAACAGTCATAATTATACGAATTCTACATACTAATTCCAATTAGTCAATTTATTGGCTATCATCTTTTCAGTAGAAATTATTGCAATATTCAAATTGCAATATCAATGAATTGAAAAAATGCAATATCCAAAAAAATGCAATATTCAATAAGAAAAAAAGAATAGTCTGAAATAACCTACTTCAAAAAAGGATATTCTCAAATAATAATAAGCGATTTCTATTCATCTTAATGTTCCATATTATTATATATGTACCTTTATTTAAAGGATTCTATGTCTAATTATTCAAAAAATTAGATTGATTGATACGAGTGGATTTCCTGTTACGATGGATGGAAGAAAGAATGGATAGTCCAATAGCTGCTTCAGCAGCCGCGAGGGCTATAACAAAAATTGTGAAAATGTCTCCTTTTAATTGGCGACTATCAAATAGATCAGAAAATGTTACGAGATTTAGATTAATTGAATTCAGTATAAGTTCAAGACATATTAGAGCTCTAACCATGTTTCGGCTTGTGATCAATCCATAGATACCAATCGAAAATAAATAGACACTCAAAAAAAGTACATGCTCAAACATCATTAACTAACTCCTTATCAATCTCGATTCATTTCAATATGAGGACAAGAATTGAACCGATTCAATTAATTAGAAAAGAACAATTACGCAACAAAAGAAAAAAGAAGGTATTTGTTGTGTTGGCAGTAGATGGGTTAAATCCAAATTAGGATTCTTTAGTTATTTATTTTACATTTGAAATTCTAAGAATTTTGATTCATTCTAAGTATTTCTTATTGGCGAGCCATAGTAATTGCACCTATTAAGGAAACTAGAAGAATTAGGGAAATGAGTTCAAACGGAAGATAAAAATCGGTTGCTAAATGAATCCCAATTTGTTGAACGTTATTTATGATACCCTGTTCTACTATTTGGTTTGATCTTGTAGTCCAAAGAATTCCATACCATGACGTATCTGGGATAGTAGTCATTAGTGAAAAAGGAATAGTTATACAAAGGAGTAAAGTAAACCCATCTCCAATAGTTGAATAATTTGTATCTTTAGACCATTCTGAGCCGTTTACAAACATTACAGCAAATAGGATCAAGACATTTATGGCTCCCACATAAATAAGAAGTTGTGCAACAGCTACAAAGTAGGAATTCAATAAAAAATAGAATAAGGATATACAAACAAGAACTAATCCCAGCGAAAAGGCAGAATAAATTGGGTTGGTAAGTAATACTACTCCTAGACCCCCTAGTAGAAGAACAAATACCCCAAATAGCACAAGAATCTCATGTATTGGTCCAGGTAAATCCATTATGGATAAGAAAATTAATAGTATAAAATTTTTCATGAACTGACTAAAACTAAACGATTCAAGGAAGGAAAAAGAGATTAGGATATTTTTTGTATATTGTATATAAGTTGTATAGTTAGAAATTACATCATGAAAATCTACTCTCATTTTAAATCCGGAATAATTTGCAATAAGGAGTAGTTATTATTTTTTCTTTATAGTTAGTAAAAAACTATTCGATTAAAAAAACCTAGTACCTAGTAATCAGTAATCGTTCTTAAATTCCAAGATTTTTCTTCCTCTATTTTACTTCGAGGCGAATTCCTAATTGTTTGAATTGTGTAATCTCCCATTATGGAGATTGGTAACCTACCCAAAGCAATTTGATTGTAATTTAATTCATGACGATCATAAGTAGAAAGTTCATATTCTTCAGTCATTGATAAACAGTTTGTCGGACAGTATTCAACACAGTTACCACAAAATATACAAACTCCGAAATCAATACTATAATTAAGCAATTGTTTCTTTTTAACATCCTTTTCGAATCTCCAATCCACAAGGGGTAGATCTATCGGACATACGCGAACACATACTTCACAAGCAATACATTTATCAAATTCAAAGTGTATTCGCCCCCGGAAACGCTCGGATGTAAGTGATTTTTCATAAGGGTAGTGAATTGTTATAGGTAAACGATTTGTATGGGATAAGGTAATTATGAAACCTTGACCAATGTATCTTGCGGCGCGTATTGTTTGTTGACCATAACTAATCAACCCAGTTATCATAGGGAACATATTTTAAATATCGATGAAAAAGGTATGTTTCTTTCTCTTGTTTGAAAGAACTTTTGTGTTGAAGATATTCTTACTGTTATTGTATTATCTTATTTATATTTATAGTGAAACTAGTTGAGAAGAAGTTGTTAATAAGAGATTGCCCAGAGAAATAGGTAAAAGAAATTTCCATCCAAGATTTAATAACTGATCTATTCTCATTCTGGGTAAAGTCCATCTTATTGTGATAGAAATGAAGAGAAAAAAATAAGCTTTAGTTAATGTAATAAGGATACCCATTATCATTTCCAAAATTCCAACCATTTTATTCATTTGGAAAAACCCAAAAAGGGGTATATAAGGGATAGAAAAATTCCACCCGCCTAAGTAAAGAATAGTTACAAATAAAGAGGAAACTAATAAATTTAGGTAAGAAGCAAGATAAAATAAACCATATTTAATACCGGAATATTCGGTTTGATAACCCGCTACTAATTCTTCTTCTGCTTCTGGTAAATCAAAGGGTAATCTTTCACATTCTGCCAACGAAGAAATTAGAAAAACTAGAAAGCCTATAGGCTGACGCCAAAGATTCCATCCAAAAAGACCATATTTTGACTGTGCTTCAACTATATCAACTGTACTTGAACTGTTAGATAATCATAGTCGATGATAACATCACAGTTCCCACCGCTATTTCAAAACCGTACATGAAACCTTAGCTTCATACGGCTCCTCTATGATCAGAAAAAGGAAAGGATTGTTCCATTTTGGTATTATCCCCTGTGCGTAGATAGAGTTAGGTAAGATAAAATTGATTGGAAAGCCCTAAATTAGACCAAAGCAATTCCGTCTGCTTGAATAATAAAAAAGCGCTTCCGAATTGATCTCCCCCTTTATGTAATAAAATGAAAATTTTTCTTTGTTCAGTAATAACTTATTATTGTAATAAAACACTCGTTATAGCAATTAATAAATGGAAAGAATTGGGCATTAGTTCATGAGAAATTTTGTATGAATATGGATAAAGGAAGGAAAGAATAAATAAGGATTCTTTTTTTATTGCATTCCATATCTTTTGTCCTATTCTTCTTTCCCTGGGAAGGGAATACTTAAAAAGAAAAAAGGAATAAAGGGTTAATTCGTTCTTGATAGCCATTTCTTTAACAAGTGAATGGGAACATACTCTGGATCGGAATCCGAAGAAAGTACTACTTGATCATTTCCACTAATTTCAAGTCCTTATTATGATTCCTTTTAGAAGAAAAAATGTCTAATGATTTTGATTCTCTCATTACTAATCCTTTATGTACTTTAGTGTTCCTAATCCCTCACTAACTCTTGATGGATTCCCTTATGGTTATAAGTTTTAGTAATAACTAAAAATATTCAAGTAATGGAATTCCATACCGGGAATCCTTTATTCTTGCCCGCTTCAAGATATGATGACTAATCAAACAATCTCAACCTTGGGGTAAAGAGTTTACACTGCTTATGTTTAGTTCAACTTTTTTCTTGTACGTAGGAAATGAGATTTTTTCTTTTTACTGCAAATTAATAAGCAGTTTTGTTTCACTCATATAGCTATCTAGTTTAACTTATCAACCTGAATGCAGAATAAGAATAAGTATTCAATATATTTTTTAGGAAAAAGCTCCTATTTTAACGAATCGCACGTAGAGATATTGCTAGCACACAAAAAGTTAATGGTATTTCATAACTAATAGATTGAGCAGCTGCTCGTAAAGCGCCTGAAAAAGAATATTTATTATTTGAGCTATATCCTGCCATAAGAAGACCAATAGGGGCAACACTTGAAATGGCAATCCATAAAAAAATCCCAATACTAAGATCAGCTAAAACAAAACGATATCCCCAAGGGATAACTAAAAAACTTAATAAAACGGATATGACTGCTATAGAGGGTCCAATGCTAAATAAAGGAATATTTCCTCGGGACGGGAGGATATCTTCTTTAAAAATCAGCTTAGTTCCATCTGCTACAGCTTGAAGCAGTCCCAGGGGGCCAGCATATTCAGGACCAATACGTTGTTGTATCGACGCGGATACTTCTCTTTCTAACCACACAATTACGAGTACTTGTATTGTGATTCCCAGTAGGAGGGCCAAAATGGGTAGAATCCATATTATTCCATAGACTTCTTTTAATAATTCCGATTTTGAAAAACAATTGATAGTTTCTACCTCTACCCTATCTATTACCATTTCAACGATCAACTTCCCCCATAATGATATCTATACTACCTAATATCGTCATGATATCAGCCAATTTCATTTTTTTAACTAACTGAGGAAGAATTTGCAAATTAATAAAACCGGGTGGACGGATTTTCCATCTCCAGGGGAAAAGGCTATCATCTCCTACCAGATAAATTCCTAATTCACCTTTTGGGGCTTCTACTCTTACATAAAGCTCTTGCTTTGATAATTCAAAATTGGGCGAAGGTTTTTTACCAAGAAATCGATATTCAAAATCATTCCATTCGGAATTCTTTGCTTTCTTAAAACGTCGGGCTTCTAAATTCTCATAAGGGCCTCCAGGAATTTTGCGTATAGCCTGTTGAATAATTTTTATGGATTCCCCCATTTCACCGATTCGTACTAAATAGCGAGCTAAGGAATCTCCTTCTTTTTGCCATTGGACTTTCCAAGCGAATTGATTGTAAGACTCATAAATATCAATTTTACGAAGATCCCATTGTATTCCAGAAGCTCGTAACATCGGTCCTGATAAGCCCCAATTTACAGCTTCTTCTCCGCTAATAAAACCTACTCCTTCAACTCGTTCTAAAAAAATTGGGTTCCGCGTAATAAGTTGTTGATATTCAACAACTCCTCGTAGAAAATAATCACAGAAATCTAAACATTTATCCATCCATCCATAAGGTAGATCGGCAGCTACTCCTCCGATGCGAAAGTAATTGTGCATCATTCGCATACCTGTAGCAGCTTCAAATAGATCATATATCAACTCTCTCTCTCTAAAAATGTAGAAAAAAGGGGTCTGTGCTCCGAGATCTGCCATAAAAGGTCCAAGCCATAACAAGTGAGAAGCTATACGGCTCAATTCTAACATAATTACTCTAATATAACTGGCTCTTTGGGGTATTTGAATATTCTCCAAGAATTCTGGTGCATTCACCGTTATTGCTTCTGTAAACATAGTAGCTAAATAATCCCACCGTGTTACATAAGGCAAGTATTGTATAATAGTTCTGTTTTCCGCGATTTTTTCCATTCCTCTGTGTAAATAGCCTAATATGGGTTCACAATCAATAACATCTTCACCATCGAGAGTAACGATCAGTCGAAGAACACCGTGCATTGATGGGTGTTGAGGACCCATATTGACTATCATAAGATCTTTTCTTGTAAGTGGTGGACTCATAATTCTTTTTTCCTTAATTCATTATTCCATGAATTCCTCAAAACGAGGCTCATCAAAATGCAAAATCTAAGACTACTATAAGACTACTAATAAAATAAAAAAAATCCAACGATTAAATTACTTCTCCCGAATATCCAACCGACTGATTAATTTCTTATAACGTACTTTATTTTTCTTTGCCAAATAAGCCAGCAAACGTTGACGTTTTCCCAAAAGTCTTCGTAGACCTCTTTCCGATGAAAAATCTTTTTTGTGTAATTCCAAATGTGAAGCAAGTTTCCGTATCTTATTGGTGAAACTGAATACTTGAAATTCAACAGAACCCCTGTTTTCTTGTTTTTCTTCTTTAACCATAAATCCAAAAATTTTTCTACCTCCTTTCTTTTTCATGTATTTTTCTGATCAGGAAAAATCAAAAATTATGTCAGTTATTTTGAAGTTATTCAAATCTTGTACACACAAAAATTTGCAATTATTCATCTACTGCTGGAATCTGGAATTTGGATTTATTTTCTCGATGCAAATTGGATTTGGATATAAGGGTACATTCTTTTATTTTAGATAGAAGAAACATTTCTTCTATCTAAAATAAAAGAATTTTGCTGATTTATTTATTGCTATATGCAATTTATAGAATTGATACACCGTTTAATTGATATCATTTAGCAAAATGAAACACAGCATATGCATCCATCTTTCGGCTCGAGAATTTCAGAGGATAGAGATATAGTATAAGAAATAGGCTATTAAGTAACTCTAAATGAATTGTGGATACATCTGTATCCTTAACATACTGAAACGACTGCCATTATTCGTATCAAACCAATAGCGATTCATAAAAGCTAAATCTTGTAATCAATGGTGGTCCAATAATGAATTTTTTGGCATATGTATTAAGACGCTTGGTCTGATTTCGAAATTGTCCAGAGTTTTTTATGTTGTTTTCATTGCAAAATGATGGATCTCCTTCCGTAACTTTCCAATTACGAGTACGAGAATTGAAAGACATGAAAATTGTCAATTCTCTACGGCGTCTAGGAGATAGACAGAATATTTTCAGGAACAAGAAAATCAGAAGAATCTTTTTCTCTATTCACTACCATTCCGCGTCTTCGACTTCTATTAGTTTCTTTTCTTTTTTAATGCAATAGCTATAGTTTGATATAGAATCCATTTCTCAAAGTAATGGAAACCATTCTATTCTCTTATAGGAAATGGTTCGAAAATCGCTATTCCACCTTTTAGGTTTAGGAGTGATACCTGTGAAGATCGTGCATTTCATTCACATTCCGATCCGTTTTTCGAGTCCATGATATAACCAAATTGGATGGATCTTCCACCCGTTTAGCTAAGAAAGAATAGATGCAGAGGTGGATAATAGATCGATATGAAGATCATGAGCTGCTCCATAATGAAACCACCAGTAGTCGCGAATATCTCCTTCTTCCCTAACCCAAGATTGGAGAA